TTCATAACCCTGCTGCGCAAAAATGGGATATGCATTTGAAATAGATACCCGAGTTATTACATATATCATGATCGATACAGAAATGGATCGAGTCATCTGTTCCTTTACCCAAGAAAAAATATTTCTATTTTGCATGGTTCAATCATTGATCCCAGAATTTCTACAATAAATTAGAAAGGTAACTAACTAGTGTAGTTCCCTATCCACGAGTCTGCCATTGTACTGGAATAATTGTACTAGAATATGGGACGAATACCTTGAACAGGTATAAGTATAAATAAAGAATAAGTAAGATTGAAAATACTTTCTTTATTCTTTAAACACGAAGAAACATTCTTATTTGATTGATATCAAGAGATCAAATGAGTTCTTTATTCGTTGATTGAATGATAAATGACTACAAGCGAAGGAGATACACGATTTAAATAATGGAAGATCCAATATTTCACAATTGTATCTAGAATAACTGGAAAAGTGGAAACAAGACCGGATATAATTTTATCGTTATGAGCCAATCCAAAATCGTTGTAGACCGAACCAATCATAAGTTCCCAACCATGGGTTGAATGAAATCCGATCCATAAATCAGTAACTAAAAGAATTGAAAAAGCTTTTATTGTGTCACTCAAGTTATACAGGAATTCCTGAACCCAAGAATTAAGAATAACAAGTTCTTCATTACCCAAAATACAATAACCACTTAGAATAGCGAAACAGATTATATTTGTCGATAAATTAAAAATGATATGGAGATTATACTCATCGTGTGTTTTGACTAATTGTACCGTTTCTTTGTGTATTCCTATACGAAGCTTTTGTATCTGTGTTTCAGGGTATTCCTTTATCATTTCGTCCAAGAGGAATAGTTCTTCTAATTCTATAAATTTTTCTAGAATCCTTTTCTCTTGAATATCATTCAAGAAAGTTTCGGATTGCCGGGTATTCCACCAATTAATAACCCAAGGTTCCAGACTTTTATTAAATGAAAGAGAGACCCACCAGGGCAAAAATACTATGGATACAAGATATGGGAGGGAAGTCAATGATTTTTTTTTTCATTTTTTATCTGTAAATTGTTAATGAATCTGCTGCATTCGTGGATTTTATCAGACATTTATCTGAACACAAATTCTATAACTAAGGTATCGTATCGAACCAATGAATCTATTCCCATTTTTGTGTAAAAATTTAGTCCTTGTATTTAGAAAAATTGAGATATCTCTATTGGGTAAATTCCAACTAATTTCATCTCCATTTGTTATTTGGTCCTGTCGATGAATACTCGAAAATCCACTAGAAGTAACGAATATGATTTGGATTTCGAAACAAAAAAATGCCTTCTCGGATCAATTAATTATTTCGAAATGTTTCACCGCCTAACCACAGTCCAGGAATAATGTAACCTATAAATTCGAAATATTGGGTCTAAAAAGATGAATTCTGTATTACGAAATAAATGTTCGAATATGTTTGATGAATGCATACTTAATTTAGACTTTTTATTTTTATTAGTATAAATTATATCGAATTTTATTTAGTATAAATTATAAATTGGGGGCTCCCTGCGCATAAAAAAAAGGGTTTTGGTATAGAAAATAATGGATTTTTATTAGAGTTTAGTTGTTCCATATAAAATCTCCCACTTTTGTTTTATTCCATGTGGGTTTACCCGCTAACAGAAAGGAGAAATAAAATCTAATATTAATATGTTTTGATCAAATAAGTCTTTTGAAGAAACTTCAATTGTATTAAAAAGGGAATTAGCAAGTTCCCTCCCTCATACTGAGAAAACATTAATTCTTCATTTCAAAATACTTCGATTGGTACATGCAAGAAATATGCTAATTCGGCAGCTTTTTGTTCAATTTCTCGTGGAGTAAGATTCTCATCAGTGCCAGTCAAGGGAACCGCCCCTTGGCCTCTTATTTCCATATAAAGGACACGACGAGGATAAAGACCCTCTTTAACCTCCATTCTGATGGATTGTATATCTCTCATAAGGAAACGAAGGAAAATGCGACGATTTATTCCAGGAAATCCCCAACGAAAAATACAAACAATTCCTTCTTTTCTATCAAATCGGTCATAACCACTACCTACATTCCACGCAATTGTACACCACAAATAGGAGCTAATAAATAGACCCGCGATCCCATAAAAAGACATTATGATCCCTTGCGGAAAAAAAAATATTTGCTGAGATGGAAATACGGATATAAGATTCCTACCGAGATAACTGGAAGTTCCAACCACTAAGAACCCTAATGAACCTAAAAAAAGGCTACAGGCCAAAAAAAAATTACTTGTTTTTCGAGACCCCGTTATAAGTTCTATCCAGATATGCTCTGATCGCCAGTTCATACTATACTTACTATACTAAGGTTGTATTCGATTGGAATTGAGAGAATAACCCAAATGAATTTGACTTGACTTTTCTTGACCCCCAAGTAACTCTCATCAACTAGCACTATTTTGACGGGAACTATTAGGAGTAATTAGTTAGATAAATTGACTTTATATTTAAAACTATTCGCCGATCCATTTTTAACCAGCTATACCCATATAGAATCTGCATTTATGTAGATATCGTGTATCCGTATGCATATGAGTCTCTCAATTTGTATTCGGAAAGAGCCACATATCGTACCATATTAGACTAAATAAATATTTGTATTATGATCCAGTGTTGAAATAAATTGATGAGATTTGCTCTCATCGAATCTAGACAATCTTATTTTCTTGGACATGAAGAGATAAAGAAGCCATTGCAATTGCCGGAAATACTAGGCCCACTAAAGGCACAAAAATAGAGGGTAGATCTGTCATAGAATGGGTGCCCCAATTTAATATTTGTATTTTAAAGATATCTTATGATAAGTATATCTAATATAAATAATATTAAGTAGTTAATAAGTGCAAGGAATATAGACCTGAATTAAGTGTACCTAATTCATCGTTCTACATAAATATGTATGATAATTCACTTTAATATAAAAAACTTTCCTATTCTTCTTCTTCCATCCTTTTTTATTCTTTCTCTTTCTATTATTATTATTTTTTTTTTTACTAAGGGTATTAAAGAGTTTATTATGAGTTCGCGACTTTCACTAATCGAATCCAACAAAGCAAACGGTAACTCGATTCTATAATAAAAAATAAAAGTGAGGATTCTTTCACTCCTTTCTATAATATATCATATTTGAATCTTAATATTAATTATAAGATATAAGATTCAAATATGATATATTATTAATAAGATAATAAGATATATTTATATTATTGTCTCTATTAAAATGAAATTAATACGTTAAGAAGGCCAAATAAAAATTTTTTTTATTAATGTCTTCCCTTCCCCCAATTCCTCGGAAGGAGAAACTTACTCTTTTATCTTTTTTATCCTATTGATTTATAAAGGATTCATGATTAGTAATCAGGAATAGGGATAAGATAAAAATATAGAATATATCGATCTGGAGGAAAAAATAATAATTATCCGAAACTTCCGGCTCTTACTACAAGTGGAACTTATGTCACCAAAGAAAACACCACTCTTCTTAACTTAACTTAAGTTTTTTTTACGATGAACTAAATACTCGTTCGCTACAAATAATTGAATTGAATCGAGTGCTATACTTTAATATATTGAATTTTGATTCAGAGGAAAGAAACCGTGGAGCTGAAATAACTCACTCAGAACACCCCTTAAAGGATTACGTGGTACGATTGGGTCGAATAAGCCCTTATGGAATGAATACTCAGCCGCTTGTGAACCATCGGGTACTGTTTTATTCAATGTTTGTTCAATTACTCTTTTACCCGCAAATGCAATGTAGGCATTTGGTTCAGCAATAATGACATCTCCCAACATACCAAAACTGGCTGTTACTCCACCAGTTGTAGGAGATGTAAGGATTGATATATAGAATAACTTTTTATTTGATTGATAATCATATAAAGCAGAAGATATTTTAGCCATTTGCATCAAGCTCAAACTTCCTTCTTGCATGCGTGCTCCCCCAGAAGCACACACAATAATGACAGGTAAAGATCGATTAGTAGCATACTCGATCAAACGGGTGATTTTCTCGCCGACTACGGATCCCATACTACCTCCCATAAACTGAAAATCCATAACCCCAACTGCTATTGGAATACCATTTAGTTGACCTATGCCTGTTTGAACAGCTTCAGTTAAACCTGTTTTTCTTTGATAAGAATCAATACGATCTTTATAAGGTTCTTCCTCTGAATGAAATTCAATAGGGTCCATAGAGACCATCTCTTCATCCATAGGATCCCAAGTGCCCGAATCAATCAAAAGTTCGATTCTATCTGAACTACTCATTTTCAAATGATATCCACACTGTTCACAAATATTCATTTTTGACTTAAAAAATTTTTTATAATTTAATCCATAACAATTTTCGCATTGAACCCATAAATGTTTGTATCTTTGATTTATATCGAAATCATTAGACTCTTCTCTTATATTGAGATCGCTGCCATTATTACTAATTTTTATACTCGAATTCCCACTTTCACTACTTTCAGTATAAATGAAACTATAATTATAATTATAACTGTTACTGTAATAATCGGTATCACCTGAAATAGAACTATTAATACTAACTTCAAAATGAAGATAACTATTAATGCAACTATTAATGTGATTATTCCAACTAGATTGAGTATCATACATGTAATGATAATAGTAGTTCTTGGACCCACTATTCAAATAACTAGAAAAAAAACTTTCTAGTTCACTCATAAACATAAAAGAACTCTCATTGTCAATCTCAAAAATCTGATTTTCAATATCAAAATAGACAGAATAATTGTCACCATTACTATCTCGAACTAAAAAGGTGTCATCAGAGACCAAACTCCAAATATTCCCGATATCAAATAAATAATCAACATTACTGAAAGCATAATTGTCACTATTACTCCAACTAGGAGTCCCCTTATCATTTATAATGGGTTCTTCACTTTCACTGGTA